TACAAGCGGAACGGAATTGATAAAACAGTCTTAGAAACAGAATTCTCCCACTTAGGCTTACTATGCTTTGGGATTTTTTTAGAATATTATTTATTTTATATTTATTTATTTTTATAGTATAATATAACGGTATTGATATTGATATTCTAATCTACTTGATTGATATTCTAATCTACTTGAATATTGAATACCAGAAAACTATATGATATGAATATTTATTATTATTAACGCAGATATATCTATCTAATTTATTTATTTTATATCTATATCTATGTCTTCTCCGTTCTTTTATTACCCTCCTGTCCTGTCGTGTTGTCAATTGACAGTATGACTTAGGGGTCAATATAATTTGACCGACCAAATCCTATTTTGGTAAACCATCTTGAATCTACTGCAGAGTGAAGGATCATGGATCCAACGCATAACCCTTTGTGAATGAGAGAGATAAAGATGAGAAAGACCAATGAAATAAAGTTTCAAGGTTATATAGTTTAATGGTAAAGTTTGATTTGATTACCATTAACTAACCCCCAGAATACTTAAGGAGTTTTTCCATTTGATTTATATACTATGGATCTACTAAAGATGGATCTCGGCCTGAGTTATATTAAGTTAAAGTTAATAAGGTAACCCTACTAGGCCTTATTACCTTACCTATTATGTTTTTCCTATTCTATTTTTATATTACCTCAAGGTATTTTTCTTATTACCTATGGTATTTGTCTTATTACCCATATTCTAGTGCTTTTTGATTTGCCGGCCCTCGGGACCTTTTATTTCTAGTTGATTTATGAAGGCGGCCGTAGGCCCCTATGGTCCAGTGGTTACGACCTCTCTCTTTCACGGAGAAAACGAGGGTTCAAGTCCCTCTGGGGGTGTACCAAGACTCAAGACTATAGGAGTGGTATTTTCTATCAAATGATCCGTAGCCGTATTTGTCAAGTCTGCCTGGTAGACGAAAGGAAGTTTATTATGGAACGTCTAAAAAATTTAGGCGTTGGGTCGATGCCCGAGTGGTTAATGGGGGCGGACTGTAAATTCGTTGACAATATGTCTACGCTGGTTCAAATCCAGCTCGGCCCAACAATTTGCCAATCTACTATCAGACGGTAGAACTCTCTTGTTCTTAAGAAATACCTTACCTGATACAAGAGAATAAAAAAGAATTCAAATTTTCTGCTAGATCTCTTCTTATTTCCCTGGGATTGTAGTTCAATAGGCTAGAGCACCGCCCTGTCAAGGCGGACGTTGCGGGTTCGAGCCCCGTCAGTCCCGACGGATCCAATAAGTACATCAATTCGCCTCTCCATTTTCTGTGAAAGAGGGGACAGAGAGCATAATTGAATCCCGAAGAGGTTTCCTCTCTTTTTTTTTTTTTCAGGATTCTGTCAAAGAAAGAATAAACCCTAAACTAAAATTAAAATAACTAAAATAGTGAAGTTGATAGAATATTCCATCTTTTATCCCGCGCCTCATCTTTCTCATACTTCTTTGTCTTCCAAAGAAAATTGGATCATTAAAATTTAGAACCTAATTCCTCTCTTTTTGGGTTTTTAATGGAAACGGATGGGTGGTTAGATGATACTTCGTTTGACTACATACAAAAAAAGAAAGGATAAAAAAGGAATTTTTGCTCGGTCGGGGAATCCAAGATTGGATTCGGTATGGATAAGGGATCTTCGTATGTTATACTATTCAATTCTCGACGACGAATTAATTTAATAGCTCAGATATTGTTATTCATGATATGATATTGATCCGATTCAAGATCATCGATAGGTAATGCATTCATTGAATTGACAGGTGAAAGATTTATCATCTCTATGGGATTAAATCCCGAGTTATTGTGAAATAAAAAAACGATGAGATTATGGAAGTAAATATTCTTGCATTTATTGCTACTGCACTGTTCATTTTAGTTCCTACTGCCTTTCTACTTATAATTTACGTAAAAACAGTCAGTCAAAACGATTAATTACTTTGAATGAAACTTGACTTCTGAATTCTTATCCATATTTGAAGAAATCAAAAGAAAAGTATTCTATTAAATGAAATCAACGGGCTATAATCGGCGGTATTCTATGGGATCCGAGAGTATGGTAAGAAAGAAATTTTTTTCTTATCATACTCTCTATTAGTGTTATAGTAATGTATAAAATAAAATTGTACTTGACTTTCTAATAAAGTTGGTATACTATATTAGCTTCTATCTTCAATCTATGTAGTTATTTATCCATATATGGAATTGACGTAGGACCCGATTCTATTTCTTTGATACATCTATTTATTCCGATGAATCTGAAAAAATCGTTTTACTGTTATAGAATACATTTATCCACTAGAATCCAAGGGAATTTTGAAATGAGGATCTTTTTATTTAAATTGAAAATTATTTCAATTTAAATAAAAAATGAGTTGCAGAACGATCTATAAAACAATTGATACCGTTAACTAAATTAGGAGTGCTTCTAAAGTCCACTTCTTCCCCATACTACGAGTGAAAGGGAAAATGTAAAGACTACCATTAAAGCAGCCCAAGCGAGACTTACTATATCCATGTGAATTATATCCCTTATCTCTATGATAGAATTATTCCATTATTGCTCACTAATAATAGTAGAATGAATGGTCCAGAGTCAAAAAGGGATTCTGGCCGAACACTATTGATGAACCAGTCAAATAAATCCATTTCAAAAATTCCTATATGATTTCTAATAGGGAAAGACTAAATACAAGTAAAATATACAATGACACTATAAGGGAATGTTACTAATGGAATGGAACATCTATTCTATCTAGTAATAAAAAAAGAGACCCATTCCTTTTTCTTGCCCTTCAAAGTAAAAAAAATTGCTATCTATTACATACTTTTATTTCCTATTTGATCTAATTCGTACCCTTTCCCGATTGTCTCTCTGAAGGAGTTGGGAGATAGTATATTATACTCTTGACGACGGGTCTAAAAAAAAAAAAATAATTTTTTTGCACTTTTTGTTTTCTATAAACTATAAAAAAATCCATCCAATATAATCTTTCTTTGAATTTTAGATTCAAGGATTTCCAAGCTTTTACAAAATCCCCAGAACAGAATAAGACAGCAGAACAGAATAAGAGATTTAGATTCATTTGTTGATGAGGCGGCACCCGGATTTGAACTGGGGAAAAAGGATTTGCAGTCCCCCGCCTTACCACTCGGCCATGCCGCCAAAACGATAGAAAAATTTTTCCTTTTTCGGTTGGATTACTAAACTTTAGTTTATTGTACTTGCATCTTGCATCCCTTTTTAAATCCTTTTTCTAAATCTAAATTTATGTATAAAAATTAGAAAAGTTTTTATCCTTTCGTATTGTATTTAATTTATTTATTGTAATGTATTTGATCTACCCCCTCGAGATTGTATCGTATCTTCCCACAATGCCGAAAAACTTCCACTCAACTTTCTATTGAAAAATAAAATGTCTATTTTCGCTTAAAAAAGCCGAAATTTATGACAAAAGGGAACCATTAACTATTCGTTGACTGAGAATTCGTGACTTATTCTTGGATTTGAATCTAAAATTTGATTTCCCTAATGACATAAGAAAATACAAATGGATACATACTTAATTGATTCTTTTGAATCAAAAATCCTTCTCAATTTCTGGATTCTATTATAACAAAAATGATAAGTATATGTAAACCCCAGAAGGGAAATTTTTACACAGATACCAAATTGGCTATTTAGAGTATGTTGCCTATAAACAAAAAAACGGGAATTCATTGGAACAAAAAAAGGCCCGGCTGGGTATTGACCGGGCCAGGCCCAAAAGGCACTTCGAACAAAATAAAAGCAAGAAGGTCCTCTTTATTTATCTTTCTATTCTATTTGGATCTTTCGAGCATCTAAATGGAATTGCTAATTCTATAATAACGATAAAGAATGTAAAAGAAATACTTTATTTAATCCTTACTTGATGTGTAATGTAACATAGTAATTATCTTTTTCAATTGGGAGAGATGGCTGAGTGGACGAAAGCGGCGGATTGCTAATCCGTTGTACGAGTTATTCGTACCGAGGGTTCGAATCCCTCTCTTTCCGTTTCCGTTGATGACTTTCTATTTTTTTCTTTCAATTTTTGCAAACCCCTTTTTATTTTTTTTTTCCTAATTAAATTAAATATGTGGAATAGCTAAAATAAAATATTAATAAAATTGTAAAATCAAACAAGAAAAACTAAATTTTTATTTTATTCTTCACGTCCAGGATTACGTCCTGGATCATTGGATAGGAATCCAAAAATGAATAGAGAAACAAAGAATATTACTACTGTGTAAACGAAAAGTTTGAGAGTAAGCATTACACAACCTCCAAGATCATTTTTTGAAAAAGAAAAACGAGAAAAGATAATAGATCCTCCACTTTTATATCACATATCCTATTTTGACACCAAGAAATGAATTATAGAAATAGAAAAGAATGTTCAGAAATTCAAATCAAATGAAGTTGAAATTTGTAATAAGAGTCTTTAATTTAATTACCACAAATCACTTTCATACCCACAATTAGATATTCTAAGGGACCCTAAGCTCATAAGGTATTTCCCCGAAAAAGGATTAAAATGGGGAAAGGAAATAGGGCGAGCCGGATTTCTCGCGACTATCCGAGAGTTTGAATCGAAGGTTCATACTGTCAGACTTATTTGATCTTATCAATTGTTATAATTTTTCTCGAATAAATCATGAATTTTCTAGGATAGTATTAAAGCTCTTATCGAAAACTTACAGCAGCTTGCCAAACAAAGGCTAAAAGAAAAAAGAACAGGGGTATAACTGGCATGACATCTACGATTGGATTCAAAAAAGCATAGGCTTCGGGCAATTTGGCGAAGAAAAGACTAGTCGGATAAAGGGCAGAATTAAGACAGATCAAACTAAAAATATTAAGCATAACAGACTTTTTTTTTTCGTCGAAATAATTGCATTTTGATTGAGTTAAGGAAAAATGAAGAAAGTAAGGTAAACAAAAAAATCCTTCTTTTTTTTTTTCTGCTCAATCAAAAATCCTCCAATTCTCAAAGGAGAATAGAAGAAATCATACTTTCATACAATATCTTAATTGAATTATATGTAATGATCAATAAATTCAGTTGAATTCGAGATATACACATGCCAAAATCCTAGCATGAATCTATAATAGATTCTATAAAGATAAAGAAAAAAGAGTTTCTCTAGATAGTTGGACTGGAATTGACGAAGACTTAATACCAATATTATTCTTTATTAGTATTATTGTCCAATAAAAATGGAAATGGGGCGTAGCCAAGCGGTAAGGCAACGGGTTTTGGTCCCGCTATTCGGAGGTTCGAATCCTTCCGTCCCAGAGCGTATCCATTGTATCCTAATATTTGTTTTTTGTTCAAGGAGGTTCTGTTTCAAGGTCTAATATTGCATAGAATATTATATTATTCCTCCTTCTTTTTTGATTTTGAATGATTCTTTGCGGAAGCATATCTGAGTTTTTCACAAACTGAACTAAATCGAGTTCAAATGATATGCAAAAGTAACTGAACCCCTTTGTGACCCAGATAAAGCTAAGATGGGCCGTAGATCATAGTTGTAGAAAGATTACTTAACCTCATCAGGTTAAAAAAAAAAATATGAAATGAAAATACATATAAAAGAGGAAGCGCTTAACCTATAGGTATGTATTCTTATCCTGTTTCAGTGACAATAGTCTTTCCCTTTTTGTGAAAAAGAATTGGCATCCCTAAAATATTTTATTTAACAATGATATATATTTTCGATATTTTTTTTTATTGTTTGATTTAGCTTATTTGCTTTACATCATTGACAATTCCATTCGAAAAGAAACAGAGATTTTTCTTTCTTATTTCTTATGATAAAAAAAGGGAGTCTTTACTGTAAAACTTGACTCAAATAATGATGTAGAAGTTGGAAACTTTTTCAAGTATCAAGATTTGTAATGATTCCTTATGGGTTGACTCTTTGGGAAGTTGGAAATGGGCCGGTCTATCTTATTGAGTCACTTGAAGAGGCAGAGTAAAATAGAATTTATTTTTTCGTGTGATTTCTGTTAGTTATGTTATTTCTATATCTATTTAGTTTAGATTTCTAGATATTTCTGTTAGATATTTTTTTGAAATAGATATTTATAAAAAAACGTTCCATTCATACAAAAAAGCTGGGGTCTTGCTAATATTTCTTCAGAAAAATCTTTATTATCTATGTAGATAAGAAAAAATATAAATTACTTTGTCTCTGTACCGACTGAACCAATGACTATTCATGATTCCATAATTGAATCAATTCCGTACTGGTTCCAAATTAGAGGAATGTTATGGTAAAACTTCGTTTAAAACGATGCGGTAGAAAGCAACGTGCGACTTGAAGGACACGATCCGGTGTGGATTCTTTTTCTTACATCCACCATTTTATATAGGAATGAAGGTGCTCTTGGCTCGACGTCATTTGTTCTATTCTACTAGAGCCCTTCTTTTTTTTTATTGGGTTGTAATGTAAATAGTTCATGATGGAGCTCGAGTAGAAAGTATTGATTAATTTCTCAGGGGCAACGATCTAGGGTTAATGCCAATTCATAAATTGGAACAACTTCGTAAGTATATCTTCGATATCTTCGATATAGAAATCGAAAGGATCCGATTCGAGCAATTTTTCAATTCAAAAAATTTGTTGGAACGGCTAAAACTTTTTCGATACGTAGTGTATCGCGCACGAATCAACCGTCGGTATGATTCTTTGATAGAAAGAAATCGCAAAAGGGGTATGTTGCTACCATTTTGAAAGGATTAAGAAGCACCGAAGTAATGTCTAAACCCAATGATTTTAAACAAAGATAAAGGATCCCAGAACAAGGAAACACCACTTCAATTGTCTCACGGATCCGAATAACGAATCAAAATAGATTTTAAACGAGACAAAAAGGGTGGGTTAAAGACCACTCAAAAAAAATATATATATTAAATTAAAGATTTTTCTTTAAGATATTTGAGATATTATATTATTGAACTTGAGTTATGAGTACAAATGATTTTTTCTTCTTCAGGAAGTAAGCTAAATAAAAATGAGTGAAATTGAAATTATAGAATTTATTAATTTATTTTACGGATTCCTTTCCTATTTATTCTAATCAAATTTTATCCATAGATAAAACTTCGAATCATTTTTTCTCGAGCCGTACGAGGAGAAAACTTCCTATACGGTTCTAGGGGGGGAGTTCTTTTTCATCTACATCTATCCCGATGAGCCGTCTATCGAATCGTTGCAATTGATGTTCGATCTCGAAGAGAAGGAAGAGATCTTCGGAAAGTGGGTTTTTATGATCCGATCAAGAATCAAACTTATTTAAACGTTCCCGCTATTCTCTATTTCCTTGAAAAAGGCGCTCAGCCTACAGGAACTGTTCAGGATATTTTAAAAAAGGCAGAGGTTTTTAAGTAACTTTGCCCTAATCAAACAAAATTAAATTAAGGAAATAAAAACTAAGGGTAGGATAGTGATTTCTATATCATTTTGGATATCTTTTCTATACTATGTTTTTTTATTTCCTTTCTTGGTCTATTCGTATCTATTTCTCATTGCTTTTATAGAATCCTTTTCTATAGAATCTTTTTCTAAGGAAACCGTATTTGATTGATCCTCAAAAAATAGAAAATTATGGCATTACCTGTAATCGGGTGGTTTTCATTTGAACTCTAATACCAAGTAACAAACAAGGAATAGAAGTTCTTTATTCTATATGGATTCAATTTTTTTATATTATTCTCCATCTAATCTAAAAACTCAAAATTTAGTATATAAATATAGGTATATGCAGTGCCAATCCAACACAAGTCCTTTTTTTGACTATTATTCAATTTAAGTTTTTGTATTTTTTCATCGTATTCTTTTCTTAACCTTTATGTTGACAACGTTGTATCGAACAAATATAATTCATCGTGATAAGCAGATCTATTTATTTCCGTCCCATAGGTTTTCTTTTTTATTTTTACTTGTTGATTCAAATGATGGGTTCGTTGGATTAGCTTTGATACCCGGATTTTTGATTGAAAAAGTGGATAACATAGAAATAGGGGATGTTCTACCATTTTTACATTTATTTATTTTTTTGGTCGGGCAATTTTTTATTTTTTCATCTGATTCTGATTTAGTCATTTTTATGTTCCAAATAGAGTAGAAAAATTTAATAGAGTAGAAAATTTTTTTAGATTTTTTATTTCGTAGAGTAATGCTTTAATTTAATAATTTTGTTTTATTCTGATTGTATCTACATACCCTTTTATATTTGGGTTGCTAACTCAATGGTAGAGTACTCGGCTTTTAAGTGCGGCTAGGATCTTTTACACATTTAGATGAAGCGAGGGATTCGTCCATACTATCGGTAAAGTTTGGAAGACCGCGACTGATCCTGAAAGGGAATGAATGGAAAAAATAGCATGTCGTATCAATTAAGAGTTCTGAGAATATTTTATTCTTTCCGGCTCGGTACAAAGCCTTCTTTAAATTATTGAAAGGGAGCAAACCGAAGTCAATTTCAAGTTGGGTCGAATTAATAAATGGATAGGGCCCCACGGCTTCAATTAATTTCATTTTTATTATAGGGAAAGAAAAAGTTATAGGGAAAGAAAAAGCAACGAGCTTTCATTCTGAATTTGAATGATTACCCGATCTAATTAGACGTTAAAAAAATATTAGTGCCCAATACGGGAAGGCTTTCTCCCAGGAAAAATATTATTGATTTTTTAATGAATCCTAAATATTACCACTCTCCATTCTATAATGGAATAATGGAGATGTATGTGTATAAGAAACAGTATATTGATAAATCAATTTCCAAAATCAAAAGAGCGATTGGGTTGAAAAAAGTAAAGGATTTCTAATCATCTTGTCATCCTATAAGGAAAACGAACATAAAAACTTAAAATTAAATGGAAAAAGAGATGATAGAGAATCTGTTGATAAGTTTATCTGGATCCGAGGTATCTATTCGGTTTGTACTATAATACCTTGTTTTGACTGTATCGCACTATGTATCATTTATAACCCCCAAAGTCCTCTACCTTTCATTTAAATAGAATTTCAAATGGATAAATTCCAAAGCTATTTAGGGCTAGATAGATCTCAACAACACTACTTCTTATATCCACTTATCTTTCAGGAGTATATTTATGTACTTGCTCATGATCATGGTTTAAATAGATCAATTTTGTTGGAAAATGCAGGTTATGACAATAAATCCAGCTTACTTATTGTGAAACGTTTAATCATTCGAATGTATGAACAGAATCATTTGATTCTTTCTGTTAATGACTCTAAACAGACTCCTTTTTTGGGGCAGACCAATCATTTTTATTCGCAAATAATGTCAGAGGTTTCTTCAATCATTATGGAAATTCCATTGTCTCTGCGATTAATATCTTCCCTAGAAAGGAAAGGGGTAGTTCAATCCGAAAATTTACGATCAATTCATTCAATATTTTCTTTTTTAGAGGACAACTTTTCACATTTAAATTATGTATTAGATATACTAATACCTTACCCAGCCCATCTGGAAATATTAGTTCAGGCTCTTCGCTATTGGATAAAGGATGCTTCCTCTTTGCATTTATTAAGATTCTTTCTCCATCAGTGTCATAATTGGGATAGTCTTATTACTTCAAATTCAAAGAAAGCCAGTTCTTCTTTTTCAAAATCAAAAAGAAATCAGAGATTATTCTTCTTCCTATATACTTTTCATGTATGTGAATATGAATCCGGCTTCCTCTTTCTCCGTAACCAATCTTCTCACTTACGATCAACATCTTCTGGAGCCCTTATTGAACGAATTTATTTCTATGGAAAAAGAGAGCACTTTCCCAGGGCTTTTCAAGCAAATTTATGGTTGTTCAAAGATCCTTTCATGCATTATGTTAGGTATCAAGGAAAATCAATTCTTGCTTTAAAAGGGACGTTTCTTCTGATGAATAAATGGAAATATTACTT